CCGTTTGTGGTGAAAGTAAGGGGTCCGATATAAGTACCAGCACGAATGTTAGCACTATAATAGAAAGTTCCAATGATCTGGATGTAACTCAAAAATACAGACATTTGTGGGTTCAATGTGAAAATTGTTATGGATTAAATTATAAGAAAATTTTAAAATCAAAAATGAATCTTTGTGAACAATGTGGATATCATTTGAAAATGAGTAGTTCCGATAGAATCGAACTTTCGATCGATCCGGATACTTGGGATGCTATGGATGAAGACATGGTTTCTTTGGATCCCATTGAATTTCATTCGGAAGAGGAGCCTTATAAAGATCGTATCGATTCTTATCAACGAAAGACAGGATTAACTGAAGCCGTTCAAACAGGTATAGGCCAATTAAACGGTATTCCCATAGCACTTGGGGTTATGGATTTTCAGTTTATGGGGGGTAGTATGGGATCCGTGGTTGGGGAGAAAATAACCCGTTTGATTGAGTACGCTACTAACAAATTTCTCCCTCTTATTATAGTATGTGCTTCCGGGGGGGCGCGTATGCAAGAGGGAAGTTTGAGTTTAATGCAAATGGCTAAAATATCTTCTGCTTTATATGATTATCAATCAAATAAAAAGTTATTCTATGTACCAATTCTTACATCTCCTACTACAGGGGGGGTAACTGCGAGTTTTGGTATGTTGGGAGATATCATTATTGCCGAACCCAATGCCTATATTGCATTTGCGGGTAAAAGAGTAATTGAACAAACATTGAATAAAACAGTACCTGAAGGTTCACAGGCGGCTGAATATTTATTCCAGAAGGGCTTATTCGATCTAATCGTACCACGTAATCCTTTAAAAAGCGTTCTGAGTGAGTTATTTCAGCTCCACGCTTTCTTTCCTTTGAATCAAAATTCAATAGAGCATTAAGTTCCTTTTTTATTTGTAGCAAACAAGTAGTTAGTTTATCAGAATCCAAGTAAAACGAATATGAATGGGGTTTCTTTGTTGACATAAGATCTAAATTGTAAAAAGAAATCAAAAGTTGTGGATAACTCCTTTTTATCTATATTCTTGATTACTAATTCAGTTAAGAGGCCTCTATCAACAAGAAAAATAGTGAATTCTTATTTTCGTTAAATTCTAGGAAAATAAAAAATTTTTGTTCTACGTCTTACGTATGTATATATAATCCAAATATAGAATTTAGAATTATATAAACTATAGATATGATATATGCTTTTGTACCTTCTATACTCACTTAGATATATACTTAGATTTATACTAATCTTTATCTTTATAATATTAATATAAATAATAACAGGTACAAATAGTAAATTGAGGTATCCTTTATATGACAACTTTCGACTTTCCCTCTGTTTTGGTGCCTTTAGTAGGCTTAGTATTTCCGGCAATGGCAATGGCTTCTTTATTTCTTCATGTTCAAAAAAATAAGACTGTTTAGATCTGATGGGCCCAACTCTGATCCATTTTTTTTTTTCAAAACTAAGACTTGTATCATAACGCAGATACCTATTTAGTGTAAGAAAAGAGGGTATAACATGCGGCGCTTCCGTCGAAAAGGGGCTCTTTGGCCTGTAGAAAGATGATATGGGGGTAAAGGAATTCTATTCTATCTATTTGAAAAAATCTCAGGATCGCCGGATGGCTGAACTGTAAAATCGGTACATCTATATGTATATTGATGGGATCATACGAAGGGTATTTTTTTTTTTTAGATCTAACCAATTTGATAAATTACTCTTAAAGGTTCACATCAAACTAGTACTAGTTGATGAGAGTTACTTCGGAAACAAAAAGACTAAAGTCTAGGGTATTCTCTCAATTACAATAAAACGAAACCAGATCAAGTATGAGTTGTCGATCAGAACATATATGGATACAACCTATAACGGGGTCGCGAAAAACAAGTAATTTCTGCTGGGCCGTTATCCTTTTTTTAGGTTCATTAGGATTCTTATTGGTTGGAACTTCCAGTTATCTTGGGAGAAACTTGATATCTTTATTTCCGTCTCAGCAAATCCTTTTTTTTCCACAAGGGATTGTGATGTCTTTCTATGGGATCGCGGGTCTCTTTATTAGCTCCTATTTGTGGTGCACAATTTCGTGGAATGTAGGGGGTGGTTATGATCGATTCGATAGAAAAGAAGGAATGGTGTGTATTTTTCGTTGGGGATTCCCTGGAAAAAATCGTCGCATCTTCCTCCGATTCCTTATAAAGGATATTCAGTCCGTCAGAATAGAAGTTAAAGAGGGTATTTATGCTCGCCGTGTCCTTTATATGGATATCAGAGGCCAGGGGGCCATTCCCTTGACTCGTACTGATGAGAATGTTACTCCACGGGAAATCGAACAAAAAGCTGCCGAATTGGCCTATTTCTTGCGTGTACCGATTGAAGTATTTTGAGAAATGAGCTGAGAGAGTGAATGCTTTCTCAGCAGTAAGGAAAAACTAAAGAATCCCCCTTTTCTATACCATAACTTAACTGAAGTTTCTTCATAACGCTCATTCTAGTCAAAGAAGACGTATACGTAACGTAACAACCACAAAACAAAACAGTGAATAGATTCATAAGTTCGATACTTTGTAATAGAACTCATGCATGAGAGAAATATTGGATGGCGTAGAGTCAACTAATGAGGTCGGTTCATTAAAAATTAATAGACGAAATGAAAAAATGTCAAAAAAGAAAGCATTCAACCCTCTTTTATATCTTGCATCTATAGTATTTTTGCCCTGGTGGATTTCTCTCTCATTTAATAAAAGTCTGGAATCTTGGGTTACTTATTTGTGGAATACTAGGCAATCTGAAATTTTTTTGAATGATATTCAAGAAAAAAATATTCTCGAAAAATTCATAGAATTGGAGGAAATCTTTCTTTTGGAGGAAATGATCAAGGAATACTCGGAGACACATCTACAAAACCTTCGTATAGGAATCCACAAAGAAACGCTCCAATTAATCAAGATACACAATGAGGATCATATCCATACGATTTTGCACTTCTTGACAAATATAATCTGTTTCGTTATTCTAAGTGGTTATTCAATTTTGGGTAATAAAGAACTTGTTATTCTTAACTCTTGGGCTCAGGAATTCCTATATAACTTAAGTGACACAATAAAGGCTTTTTCGATTCTTTTATTAACAGATTTATGTATCGGATTCCATTCGCCCCATGGTTGGGAACTAATGATTGGCTTTGTCTACAAAGATTTTGGATTTGCTCATAATGATCAAATTATATCTGGTCTTGTTTCTACTTTTCCAGTCATTCTAGATACTCTATTTAAATTTTTGATTTTTCGTTATTTAAATCGTGTTTCTCCGTCACTTGTAGTGATTTATCATTCAATGAATGATTAAAAAAGGATCTACTGATATTAATCCAATTCAATTCTAACATTTCTTACTTTGTAGTTGTACAGAAGCAAAGCATGTAAAATCATACTTACTCTTTATTTTTATACCCATCCCAAAGATTTATTCTATATATTAATATTATTTATTCCAGTAAAATTATTCCAGTAAATAGCAGAATTGCGGATAGGGAACTAGGTTAGCGACCTACCAAATTTATTGTAGACATTTTTGGGCTCAATGGTTGGACCATGCAAACTAGAAAGACTTTTTCTTGGATAAAAGAACAAATTACTCGATCCATTTCCGTATCGCTCATGATATATATCATAACTCGGCCATCCATTTCAAGTGCATATCCCATTTTTGCACAGCAGGGTTATGAAAATCCGCGAGAAGCGACTGGTCGTATTGTATGTGCCAATTGCCATTTAGCTAATAAGCCCGTGGATATTGAAGTTCCACAAACGGTACTTCCAGATACTGTATTTGAAGCAGTTGTTCGAATCCCTTATGATATGCAACTAAAACAAGTTCTTGCTAATGGTAAAAAAGGTGCTTTGAATGTAGGGGCTGTTCTTATTTTACCAGAGGGTTTTGAATTAGCTCCTGCTGATCGGATTTCCCCCGAGATAAAAGAAAAGATAGGCAATCTCTCTTTTCAGAGCTATCGCCCCAATAAAAAAAATATTCTTGTGATAGGCCCCGTTCCTGGTCAGAAATATAGTGAAATAACCTTTCCTATCCTTTCCCCGGACCCCGCTACTACGAAGGAGGTTCACTTCTTAAAATATCCTATATATGTAGGCGGAAACAGGGGAAGGGGTCAGATTTATCCCGACGGGAGCAAAAGTAACAATACAGTTTATAATGCTACATCAGCAGGTATAGTAGGTAAAATAATACGAAAAGAAAAAGGGGGTTACGAAATAACCATAGCGGATGCATCGGATGGACGTCAAGTGGTTGATATTATCCCTCCAGGGCCAGAACTTCTTGTTTCAGAAGGCGAATCTATCAAATTGGATCAACCGTTGACGAGTAATCCTAATGTGGGCGGATTTGGTCAGGGAGATGCAGAAATAGTACTTCAAGATCCCTTACGTGTCCAAGGCCTTTTGTTCTTCTTGGCATCTGTTATTTTGGCACAAATCTTTTTGGTTCTTAAAAAGAAACAGTTCGAGAAGGTTCAATTGTCAGAAATGAATTTCTAGACTCGCGGATTTATCGACATTGAGCTCATAACGTAAAAAGAACAAAATTATTTTTGACGACTCTTTATGATAAAAAATGGATATTATGAAAAGCCTTTTGCTTTTTTATATTCATTACTTGTACTGCATTCCTAGTCATAGTATGTAGATTGTGAAGAAGACTTTTTACTTTTTTTGAATCCAAATTGGGGTGGTATGATTATGTTACTATTATCACATTTCAATGTCATAAAATACATTAATAGTGTTTTCTATTCTAATCGAATAAAATTCGACTAGATACTAGACATAAGTAAGCGGGGAATAGAACGGATAAATGCGTGGAACACAAAATTATAGGGACGATTATTCATCTTCCTAGTATTCGACACAAGAAAAGGAATTTTCCACATCTCTTTCTTGTGTCGAAAGAAAAAAAG